TACAATACAGACGTGGTGATCAATTAGACCTTTGATTAATTAACATCTATGTTTTTTGATTGACCTCCTATTTGCTTTAATCTGCAGGAGGTCAAATTAAATTCGCTGTTCAATTTTTTAAGTTTTATTTTCGACCTATAACATAAACATAAATAAGAAGAATCTAATCACGCTCTGTAGGATTTGAACCTACGACATTGGGTTTTGGAGACCCACGTTCTACCGAACTGAACTAAGAGCGCTTTATTATCACAATAAATATCCAACCCATATTGGATATATATATACTAGCATAAAAAAGAAATTACTTATGTATATACAATTTTAATCAATATCAATTGAACCCTCGTTACTGCTCATAAGAAAAGTAATAGGTAGGGATGACAGGATTTGAACCTGTGACATTTTGTACCCAAAACAAACGCGCTACCAAGCTGCGCTACATCCCTTTCAATTGGTCTACAGTGTCATTGTAGAGAATCCCTGTGTTCTTTTCCACATCTTTATTTCTTTCATTGATATACCAACAAGTCCTTTCCTATTTTTTTCATCTCATATCATATAACATATAAAAATAATAGACTGCTATTCTAGTAGTGAAGAAATATGAAAAAAAAATGAATATAAGAAAAGGAAAGTTTTTAACGAATTGTTGTACATTTCAATCTGCATTAGGTATTCTACGTAGAAATACAAGTGTCAGTCATTAACTACATATACACATCTGGTCATATATGTATTACTATAATGTATTACAAATTATAAGAAAATCACAAAAAAAAAGAAGGAGGACTTTAAATGCGAAATCTAAAAACATACCTTTCCGCGGCACCAGTAGTAAGTACTCTATGGTTTGGTTCTTTAGCAGGTTTATTGATAGAGATCAATCGGTTATTTCCAGATGCGTTAATATTCCCCTTTTTTTAATTATAGTAAGTGAGACGCGAAGGGGGTGAAGAAAATTAGAGCTACAATTAAATATCTGTGACTAATACCCTCCCTTACTCTTCTTTTTTTATAATTATAAAAAAAATTTAAAAGAATAAAAGCGGATTCACCCTAGTCAAACTACGAACTCGGGATTACGGGCCCCAAATGAAATTAATTTATAATATCGTGAGAAAGAAAATGCAATAGTTGTGACAACAATATCATACAAGATAATTCAATAAAAAATTAATGTAACTTGTGAAGTACAGCAATTATAAGTATAGGGTTAGAAATCATTATATTACTTATTATTACTATATTGATAGATTGCAAGGAAATCTTTCATAATTGGATTTCAATTTAGCAACTTCTTTTCTTTCTTTCTTCTTCGCTTCGGATCGGAAAATGGAAAAATAGAACAGTTCAGTCAATAACAAATTCAAGGGAGGTTCATGGCCAGGGGTAAAGATGCCCGAGTTACGATTATTTTGGAATGTACCAGTTGTGTTCGAAACCGCGTTAATAAGGAATCAATGGGCATTTCCCGATATATTACTCAAAAAAATCGACATAATACGCCCGGTCGATTGGAATTGAGAAAATTCTGTACCTCTTGTTACAAACATACGATTCACGGGGAGATAAAGAAATAGATCTAACCGACCGCTCGCGTGTCCGCCTTGCTTTCCAAGGAAGACGAAAAACAACATATTTTATATAACAATTATTATATATTCATATTTTTTTATAGAACAAAAATAATATATAAATATATAACGGATCCTCTATTTATTTAAATATAAAATAAACAAAGCAATCCTTTTTTTAATTCGAAATCATTTCTGATACGATCAAAATAGAATTAGGATTTTCAGAACAAGGAATAAAAAAACCATGGCTAAATCCAAGCGGCTCTTTCTTAAAGCTAAGCAATCTTTTCGTAGGCGTTTGCCCCCGATACAATCGGGGGATCGAATTGATTATAGAAATATGAGTTTAATTAGTCGATTTATTAGTGAACAAGGAAAGATATTATCTAGGCGAGTGAATAGATTGACCTTAAAACAACAACGATTAATTACTATTGCTATAAAACAAGCTCGTATTTTATCTTTGTTACCTTTTCTTAATAATGAGAAACAATTTGAAAGAAATGAGTCGACTCCTAGAACTACAGGTCTTAGAATAAAAAAAAAATAAGCTTGCTCTTGAATTGAATCAAAATAAAACTTCAATCCGACTTCAAATGCGAATTGACTTTTTGTTCAAAAAAAAAACTTTTATTGTTGTGTCGTAAGAAAAAAATTTGGGAATAAATCCTTTTTCATTGAACGTATTTGTTTATTGTGACGACTTTCTCATAATCATATTATATCCTATTTTACCATACTAATTTCTACTCTACCTTCCCAAATTCACTCACCAGGGAAACATTACACTGGATTCCTTGCAACCTCTTTATCTTATTTTAAGATCTCGTTGGAAATCATATAAAGACAATTCCTATTTAATATAGCAATTTGTGCAAGTATTTTACGATTTAGAAGCAACTGCCCCTTGTACAGATTGTGTATTAATCCACTATAACTAAAGTATAGCTTATTGGATCGAATTACTGCATTTATCCGAGTGATCCACAAACGACGAAAATCCCTCTTTTGCCTACCTCTATCTTGATGAGCCGAAACCAAAGCTCTTATTTTATGTTGAGTAATAGTCCGAGAAAGTCTTGAGCGAGCCCCTTGAAAACTTGCTGTAAATAACCGAATTTTGATTCTACGTCTTCGAGCTATATATCCTCGTTTAATTCTAGTCATTGAATAAATGAAACTTTGATGAATAACTAATTGATTTCTTTTCTTTCAGTTATTTCCTTTACCTTTCCTAGTTTATGAATAACAAAACGGATTCTTCCAGTGTATAAAAAAAATTCCAATGTCTTTTGCTACTATAACCTTCCTGACCACGATTTTTTTATAGGCTTTTCGCCTCGAAATAATAAATTGTATTGATACTAGATATCAAAAACATAGTAAATAAAAAAGTAGTAAATAGAAATAGGTCTAGTGGTTTCCTTCGTTTTTATGGTTGCTTCTTAACGGTGAGGTCCTCTCTATACACCGGAGCCTCTATCCCTCATTTCATTTAATCAATCTTATTGTTAACTTGTACAGTTTACACTTTTTGGCTCTACCCATTATTATCTAGTAATAGGTCTTTCACAAAGAGACCCACCTATACAGTAACGGTATTTTTTTATTATGAAGATTCGCTGAGTAGCTGACCTTGTTAGTCCGTTCTTGCAGGAGTCAAGAGTTAAGGGTATAATCTTTTTGCTTTTTAAATAGCATTTCCCTGCTTAATGAATACCATTTGCTATCAATGGGGAATTCTTTCTCATCTTAAATTAGAAGTGTAAGTGATTGGATTTGTACCAATGTCAACCATAAATTAATTAAATATCGCAATAGAAGGATATGATAGATTTTTTTAGATATTTTCGTGTTATAGTGAATGGTCTTTTTACATTCTATCCTATATAACTCTTAACGATCACTTATGCTGGATCAATTCCTTTCTTTTTGCCTAGTACATGATCTGAACGAGTCGCACATACACCCTAGTACATGTTCCTCGTCGCTGAGGACATCCCCCAAGAGCGGGGGATTTCGTGACATTTTTGATTGGCTGTCGTGTGTTTCTAATAAGTTGTTTAATAGTTGGCATGTTGAATCATATAACAGAATGGGATGGTTTAGATCGATCCTAACCGGATAATTATAAATCCTTTTTTTTTAATGTATTGTATTCATAGAATATTGTATTAACCCCTGGTAAGAAGATATAATATCACATTATATACTTGCGTAGAATCTCTCTTATTTTTATTCAACGGCTACAAGATCAACAAGTCCGTGAGCTTGGGCTTCTGTTGCTGACATAAAAATATCTCTTTCCATGTCTTCGGAAATAATCCATAAGGATTTGCCCGTTCTTTGTACATAAACCTTTGTGAGGGTTTCGCGTAATGTCAGTAGTTCTTCCGCTTCCAAGATAAAATCGCCCGTCGATGTCATATAAAAAGAACTAGAAGGTTGATGGATCATTACCCTGATGAAATAACAAAATAAATTCTTATTCTATCTCCAAAGAATACTACAAATATACTAAAACGAGAGAAAAAAGAGAAAATTGAACAACCGTACAGGCATCTTTTACACATTGCATACGGCTCCACAACGGAATTCACTTTTATACCTTTTTTACCTTGTATTGAAGAAATAGAAAATAAATTTATAGGGGCTTATCATATTCACATAGGTAAATGATCCAATAACCACCCTTCTTTTTGGAGTAGTTAAAAAAATACTACGATGGTTCCGTTGCTTTCTATATAAATTTCCTCTGTTATTTAGCAATCCCAAAGTTTCTTTTTTTTTTTTTGTATTCTTTCAGAATAATATATAAAGTTTCTTTTTTTTTTTTTGTATTCTTTCAGAATAATATATATTGGTAAGAGTTTTTTAGTGTGAAAACAAAAAAGTTTGTGACGCTGAAATGTGTCTCCTGCTTTATCAGATAAAATAAGAAATACCTTTTATCTCATACTACTCTTTCGATACATAAGTTAACGATTTTGAAAAAAAAAAGTTTTAATATCGAATTCGAAGTGCCATGCTATTATTACTTAATATTCTTATTTCATATATCGCGAAGGCATAGTCTTGTCTTCTTTTCTTTTTTTTATCTCAAATAAAAAAAAACTCATTGGCGCCAAGCGTGAGGGAATGCTAGACGTTTGGTAATTTCTCCTCCGACCAGAATAAAAGATCCCATTGAAGCGGCTAATCCTATGCATATTGTTTGTACGTCTGGTTGCACAAATTGCATGGTATCATAAATACCTAATCCAGGCATTACCCATCCGCCTGGAGAGTTTATAAACAAATACAGATCTTTAGTATTATCCTCTATACTGAGATATACCATAAGACCAATAAGTTGATTCGAGATATCGGTATCCACTTCTTGTCCTAAAAAAAGAAATCTTTCTCGATAAAGTCGGTTGAGTGGGCTAAAATTGTATTCCCTCGGAACCGTACATGCATCTTTTAATGCATACGGTTCAATACACATCGCGAAAACAAACGAATCAATGTGTAGCTTCTAGTTTTTTTCGTAAAAAAAAAGTAAAAATTCACTAAACTTTTCGGAATAACTTCTTATTGATGTAGTCTTTCATCGGAATTCAATCCAAATAACGATGTAATTTTCTTGTTCCTGAATGGTCTTCTCGAATTTTTTTAGGTTTATGCTCTACTCCGAGTAAAGATCTGACCGGTTTTGATTTGCATATATAGGCCAAATATCCAACTACTACTTCTTTTTGCTACGACTTCTTTTTTTTTTTCAATTAAAATTTATTTCATGTCTCTCGCCAAATATGAAATATTCCATGCATTCATCATATTACTCAATTTATTAACAGTTTGAGATCACTTCTGTTTTTATATTAGAAATGAGAAATGGAATATAATAAAATAGAATATTAACTATAAATCATAGATATATTACCAATTGGTTTTTTCTAAACGGAGCCTGGATATTTGATTTTATTGTTCGAACCAAAGCAACCATAAATTAGTCTAATTGCTAATATTAATCTGTATATCCTCTAAAAACTCTATTTTTTCTAATTTTATTCGTTGCGTTTCACGCTCCAAATTTTTGATGATTCAATCAATCTTTCTTGGGCGAAAGAGAGGATATCTCAATCGGGTAAGAGAACGGGGAAATACCATATAACCAAATAGATCTGACAAGTCGCACTATACGTCAACCCACGATGCATCTTCTTCTCCAGGATTTCGAAAAGGTACTTTTGGAACACCAATAGGCATTAAACGAAACAAAAATGAAGTACTATATTTCACTTTGATGTGAAAGCGTAAAAAGAGCTTTAGATAAAAAAATATATAAGTTCATAAAAAAGTAAGACAGAATGAATAAAGTCAATTTGTTACAAATAGGTCTTTTCTTTGGGATAATGAACAAATCTAGGTGCAGTTACTCAGAAAATACTATCAACGTCCTACCATTGCGTATTGGTACTTATCGGGTGTAGAATAAATCTGCTTCTTTTTCTTCCTACGAACAAAATTGTTCTATGTTTTATTAAAAGATATTTTTACTAAAAGCTAAAAGAATAGAACAAAATTTCCCTGAGATAATGTACTAAAAACGTAAAGTAAGGTCCATAGTATAGTTTTTTTACAGTGCAATAAAGTTACATAGCGTCTATTTTTTATTGAAAAAAAGGGGTATTTCTATGGGTTTGCCTTGGTATCGTGTTCATACGGTTGTATTGAATGATCCCGGCCGTTTAATTTCTGTCCATATAATGCATACTGCTCTGGTTGCTGGTTGGGCCGGTTCGATGGCTCTATACGAATTAGCGGTTTTTGATCCTTCTGACCCTGTTCTTGATCCAATGTGGAGACAGGGTATGTTCGTTATACCCTTCATGACTCGTTTAGGAATAACCAATTCCTGGGGTGGTTGGAGTATCACAGGGGGGGCTCCACCGAATCCGGGTATTTGGAGTTATGAAGGTGTGGCCGGTGCACATATTATGTTTTCTGGCTTGTGCTTTTTAGCAGCTATTTGGCATTGGGTGTATTGGGATCTCGAAATATTTTCTGATGAACGTACAGGGAAACCCTCTTTGGATTTGCCCAAGATCTTTGGAATTCATTTATTTCTCTCAGGGGTGGCTTGTTTTGGTTTTGGCGCATTTCATGTAACAGGGTTATACGGTCCCGGAATATGGGTATCCGATCCTTATGGACTAACGGGAAGGGTCCAAGCTGTAAATCCAGCGTGGGGTGTGGAAGGTTTTGATCCTTTTGTTCCGGGAGGAATAGCCTCTCATCATATTGCAGCAGGAACTTTGGGCATATTGGCGGGTCTATTCCATCTTAGTGTCCGTCCGCCCCAACGTCTATACAAAGGATTACGTATGGGAAATATTGAAACCGTCCTTTCCAGTAGTATCGCTGCTGTCTTTTTTGCAGCTTTTGTAGTTGCTGGAACTATGTGGTATGGCTCAGCAACTACCCCGATTGAATTGTTTGGTCCCACTCGTTATCAATGGGATCAAGGATATTTCCAACAAGAAATATATCGAAGAGTTAGTGCAGGGCTGGCTGAAAAGCAAAGTTTATCTGAAGCTTGGTCGAAAATTCCTGAAAAATTGGCTTTTTATGATTACATCGGCAATAATCCGGCAAAAGGGGGATTATTCAGAGCGGGTTCAATGGATAGCGGGGATGGAATAGCTGTTGGTTGGTTAGGACACCCTATCTTTAGGGATAAAGAAGGGCGTGAACTTTTTGTACGTCGTATGCCTACTTTTTTTGAAACATTTCCGGTTGTTTTGGTAGACGGAGACGGAATTGTTAGAGCCGATGTTCCTTTTAGAAGGGCGGAATCGAAATATAGTGTCGAACAAGTAGGTGTAAATGTTGAGTTCTATGGCGGTGAACTCAATGGAGTCAGTTATAGTGATCC